GTTTTTGTAGCTTAAGGCAAAGCATGACACTGAAGATGTCAAGACGGATGCTTCACGCACCCAAAGACAAAAGACTTAGTCCTAACCTTACTGTTGGTTGTTGCTAGGAATATACATGCAAGTATCCGCACCCCAGTGTAGATGCCCTCAGTACCTCTCACCCAGGTCAGTAGGAGCGGGTATCAGGCTCACCCCCCCTCCCCGGTAGCCCAAAACGCCTTGCACTTGCCACACCCCCACGGGTACTCAGCAGTAGTTAATATTAAGCAATGAGTGAAAACTTGACTTAGCCATAGCAACTCAGGGTCGGTAAATCTTGTGCCAGCCACCGCGGTCATACAAGAGACCCAAGTCAACTTTATAACGGCGTAAAGCGTGGTAATATGCTATCAAAGTAGCTAAGATTAAAAAGCAACTGAGCTGTCACAAGCCCAAGATGCTCATAAGACCACCCCTAAAAGAAGATCTTAGACTGACGATTAATTAAAACCCACGAAAGCCAGGGCCCAAACTGGGATTAGATACCCCACTATGCCTGGCCCTAAATCTTGGTGCTTTAATCTACTCAAGCATCCGCCCGAGAACTACGAGCACAAACGCTTAAAACTCTAAGGACTTGGCGGTGCCCCAAACCCACCTAGAGGAGCCTGTTCTATAATCGATGATCCACGATATACCCGACCATTCCTTGCCAATCAGCCTATATACCGCCGTCGCCAGCCCACCCATCTGAAGGTTTAACAGTGAGCGCAATAGCCTAACCCGCTAATAAGACAGGTCAAGGTATAGCCTATGGGATGGAAGTAATGGGCTACATTTTCTAGTATAGAACATCACGGCAAAGGGACGTGAAATCATCCCTCGAAGGCGGATTTAGCAGTAAAGTGGGACCATCGAGCCCTCTTTAAGCCGGCTCTGGGGCACGTACATACCGCCCGTCACCCTCCTCAAAGGCGACCCTTTCTCCATACCTAATAAGCCATTTAGCCAAAGATGAGGTAAGTCGTAACAAGGTAAGTGTACCGGAAGGTGCACTTAGACTACCAAGACGTAGCTTAAACAAAAGCATTCAGCTTACACCTGAAAGATGTCTGCCAATATCAGATCGTCTTGAGGCCCAACCCTAGCCCGAAATACATTGACCTGGAATAACAAAGCCACTCAAATCAAAACAACTAAAGCATTTACTAATCTCAGTATAGGCGATAGAAAAGATACCATCGGCGCGATAGAGATCACGTACCGTAAGGGAAAGATGAAATAGTAATGAACAAAAAAAAGCTTAAAACAGCAAAGATCAACCCTTGTACCTTTTGCATCATGGTCTAGCAAGAAAAACCAAGCAAAACGAATTGAAGCTTGCCACCCCGAAACCCAAGCGAGCTACTTGCGAGCAGCTATTATGAGCGAACCCGTCTCTGTTGCAAAAGAGTGGGATGACTTGCTAGTAGAGGTGAAAAGCCAACCGAGCTGGGTGATAGCTGGTTGCCTGTGAAACGAATCTTAGTTCACTCTTAATTCTCCTCCAAGGAAACCTCACAAACCCTAATGAAGCGAATTAAGGGCTATTTAAAGGGGGTACAGCTCCTTTAAAAAAGAGTACAATCTCTACGAGCGGATAAGTTGTACTAACGTAGACTTTACTGTGGGCCCTAAAGCAGCCATCAACAAAGAGTGCGTCAAAGCTCCTACCACAAAAAATATATTAATCCTACGACTCCCTCCCCACTAACAGGCTAACCTATATGAATAGGAGAATTAATGCTAGAATGAGTAACTAGGGACCTTCCCTCTACGACGCGAGCTTACATCTTTACATTATTAACAAGACACCCATATACGACTAATCCAACAAGCATAGTATTAAACATCTTGTTAACCCGACAAAGGAGCGTCCGTAAGAAAGATTAAAACCTGTAAAAGGAACTAGGCAAAACGTCAAGGCCCGACTGTTTACCAAAAACATAGCCTTCAGCAAACCCCAGACAAGTATTGAAGGTGATGCCTGCCCGGTGACCTCGTGTTAAACGGCCGCGGTATCCTAACCGTGCAAAGGTAGCGCAATCAATTGTCCCATAAATCGAGACTAGTATGAATGGCTAAACGAGGTCTTAACTGTCTCTTACAGGCAATCAGTGAAATTGATCTTCCTGTGCAAAAGCAGGAATAACCCCATAAGACGAGAAGACCCTGTGGAACTTTAAAATCAGCAACCACGCCTAAATACTTACCCCCCCAATGGGCTCACTTTCTCATTAGGCCCCTGGTCTGCATTTTTCGGTTGGGGCGACCTTGGAGAAAAACAAATCCTCCAAAAATTAGACCATACCTCTAGACTAAGAGCAACCCCTCAACGTGCTAATAGCACCCAGACCCAATACAATTGATCAATGGACCAAGCTACCCCAGGGATAACAGCGCAATCTCCTCCAAGAGTCCATATCGACGGGGAGGTTTACGACCTCGATGTTGGATCAGGACATCCTAGTGGTGCAGCAGCTACTAAGGGTTCGTTTGTTCAACGATTAATAGTCCTACGTGATCTGAGTTCAGACCGGAGTAATCCAGGTCGGTTTCTATCTATGATGAACTCTTCCTAGTACGAAAGGATCGGAAAAGTAAGGCCAATACCACAAGCAAGCCTTCGCCTTAAGTAGTGAATGCAACTAACTACGAAAGGCTATCACTACCAACCACGTCCTAGAAAAGGACCAGCTAGCGTGGCAGAGCTCGGCAAATGCAAAAGGCTTAAGTCCTTTATCTCAGAGGTTCAAATCCTCTCCCTAGCTTATCAACCCTTATTACTCATGACCAACTTCCCCCTCTTAATCAACTTTATCATAGCCCTCTCCTATGCTATTCCCATCCTAATTGCCGTAGCTTTCCTAACCCTAGTGGAACGGAAAATCCTCAGCTACATACAAAGCCGAAAAGGCCCAAACGTCGTAGGTCCTTTTGGACTTCTCCAGCCCTTAGCAGACGGGGTAAAACTATTCGTCAAAGAGCCTATTCGACCATCAACCTCATCCCCAATTCTATTTGTCACAACCCCTGTACTAGCCCTTCTCCTAGCAATCTCAATTTGAACCCCCTTACCCCTTCCATTTTCCCTAGCAGACCTTAACCTAGGCCTACTATTCTTGCTAACTATGTCAAGCCTAGCAGTGTACTCAATCCTTTGATCCGGATGGGCCTCCAACTCCAAATATGCCCTAATCGGGGCACTTCGAGCAGTAGCCCAAACCATCTCATATGAGGTAACCCTAGCAATTATCCTCCTATCTATCATCCTCCTCAGCGGGAACTATACCCTCAGCACCCTCGCAATCGCCCAAGAACCCCTATACCTAATCTTCTCCTGCTGACCTCTTGCTATGATATGATACGTATCCACCCTCGCCGAAACAAACCGCGCCCCATTCGACCTGACAGAAGGGGAATCCGAACTGGTCTCAGGCTTTAATGTAGAATACGCAGCAGGACCTTTCGCCCTATTTTTTCTAGCAGAATACGCTAACATTATGCTCATAAACACCCTCACCGCTATCCTATTTTTCAACCCAAGTCTCCTACATCCCCCCCAAGAACTCTTCCCTATGATCCTAGCCGCCAAAGTCCTACTCCTATCTGCAGGTTTCCTGTGAGTCCGTGCCTCCTACCCACGATTCCGATACGATCAGCTCATGCACCTACTATGAAAAAACTTCCTTCCCCTAACACTGGCTCTCTGCCTATGACACACCAGCTTACCAGTCTGCTATGCAGGCCTACCCCCCTATCTGTAACCTCAAGGAAATGTGCCTGAACCTAAGGGTCACTATGATAAAGTGAACATGGAGGTATACCAGCCCTCTCATTTCCTGGATTAGAAAAGCAGGAGTTGAACCTGCACAAAAGGAATCAAAACCCTTCATACTTCCTTTATATTATTTTCTAGTAGGGTAAGCTAAATAAGCTATCGGGCCCATACCCCGAAAATGATGGTTCAACCCCTTCCCCTACTAATGAATCCTCAAGCAAAACTAGTTTTTATCACAAGCCTAGCCTTAGGAACTACCCTCACAATCTCAAGCAACCATTGAATCATAGCCTGAACTGGCCTTGAAATCAACACATTAGCCGTCCTCCCCTTAATCGCCAAATCCCACCACCCCCGAGCAATCGAGGCAGCAACCAAATACTTTCTAGTCCAAGCAGCCGCCTCGGCCCTAGTCCTATTCTCAAGTATAACCAACGCATGACACACCGGACAGTGGGATATCACCCAGCTGACCCATTCAACTTCATCCTTGGTCCTAACCTCAGCCATTGCAATAAAACTAGGACTAGTCCCATTCCATTTCTGATTCCCGGAAGTCCTCCAAGGATCATCCCTCCTCATTAGCCTCCTCCTTTCAACAGCCATAAAACTCCCCCCACTGACTCTCCTCTTTCTAACCTCCCACTCCCTAAACCCCACCCTACTAACCCTCATGGCCATCATATCTACAGCACTAGGAGGCTGAATAGGACTCAACCAGACACAAATTCGTAAAATTCTAGCTTTCTCCTCCATTTCCCACTTAGGATGAATAGCTGTCATCATCGCCTTCAACCCAAAACTTACCATACTCAACTTCTACCTGTACAGCCTAATGACTGCCACAGTATTTCTCACCCTGAACACAATAAAAGCTACAAAACTGTCATCACTGATAACCACCTGAACAAAAACCCCTTCCCTCAACGCTATACTTCTCCTAACACTACTATCCCTAGCCGGCCTCCCACCCCTAACAGGCTTCCTACCCAAATGACTCATTATCCAAGAACTAACTAAACAAGAAATAGCCATAGCAGCAACAATTATCTCCCTTCTTTCCCTACTCAGCCTGTTCTTCTACCTACGCTTAGCATACTGTGCAACAATCACACTTCCCCCTCACACCACAAACCACATCAAACTATGACGTACTAACAATCCCACCAGCATTCTAACTGCCATCCTAATTACCCTCTCCCTCACCCTCCTCCCACTCTCCCCCATACTACCTACCATCACCTAAGAAACTTAGGATTACTTAAACCGAAGGCCTTCAAAGCCTTAAACAAGAGTTAGACCCTCTTAGTTTCTGCTAAAGTCCGCAGGGTACTATCCTGCATCTCCTGAATGCAACCCAGATACTTTAATTAAGCTAGGACCTTGTCACATCCCTAGACAGATGGGCCTCGATCCCATAATACTATAGTTAACAGCTATATGCCCTAACCAGCAGGCCTCTATCTAAAGGCCCCGGCGCACAATCAATGCACATCAATGAGCTTGCAACTCATCATGAACTTCACTACAGAGCCGATAAGAAGAGGAATTGAACCTCTGTAAAAAGGACTACAGCCTAACGCTTCTACACTCAGCCATCTTACCTATGACTTTTATCACCCGATGACTATTCTCAACTAACCACAAAGATATCGGTACCCTCTACCTCATCTTCGGTGCATGAGCCGGAATAGTAGGGACCGCCCTAAGCCTCTTAATTCGAGCAGAACTAGGCCAACCCGGCGCTCTTCTAGGGGACGACCAGATCTACAACGTAATCGTCACCGCCCATGCCTTCGTCATAATCTTCTTTATAGTTATACCAATTATGATTGGAGGCTTCGGCAACTGACTGGTTCCCCTCATAATCGGAGCCCCTGACATGGCATTCCCTCGAATGAACAACATAAGCTTCTGACTTCTTCCCCCATCCTTCCTCCTCCTCCTGGCCTCTTCCACCGTAGAAGCAGGGGCCGGGACCGGGTGAACTGTTTACCCACCCCTAGCCGGCAACCTAGCCCACGCCGGAGCCTCAGTCGACCTGGCTATCTTCTCCCTTCACCTAGCAGGAATCTCCTCCATCCTAGGGGCTATCAATTTCATTACGACAGCAATCAACATAAAACCCCCTGCCCTTTCACAATACCAAACTCCCCTATTCGTCTGATCAGTACTAATCACTGCAGTCCTACTCCTTCTATCCCTCCCAGTCCTCGCTGCTGGTATTACTATACTTCTCACAGATCGTAACCTAAATACCACATTCTTCGACCCGGCAGGAGGAGGAGACCCTATCCTCTACCAACACTTATTCTGATTCTTTGGTCACCCAGAGGTCTATATCCTAATCTTACCAGGATTTGGAATTATCTCTCATGTTGTAGCCTACTACGCAGGGAAAAAAGAACCATTCGGTTACATAGGAATAGTATGAGCTATGCTGTCCATCGGATTCCTAGGATTTATCGTATGAGCCCACCACATATTCACAGTAGGAATAGACGTAGATACCCGAGCATACTTCACATCCGCCACTATAATCATTGCTATCCCGACCGGCATTAAAGTGTTCAGCTGACTGGCAACCCTACACGGAGGAACCATCAAGTGAGACCCCCCAATGCTATGAGCCCTAGGCTTTATCTTCCTATTTACCATCGGAGGCCTGACAGGAATTGTTCTTGCCAACTCTTCCCTAGACATCGCCCTACACGATACCTACTATGTAGTCGCCCACTTCCACTACGTCCTATCCATAGGTGCAGTATTTGCTATCCTAGCAGGTTTTACCCACTGATTCCCCCTATTCACCGGCTACACCCTACACTCTACATGAGCCAAAATTCACTTCGGAGTTATATTTGTAGGGGTTAATCTGACCTTCTTCCCTCAACACTTCCTAGGCCTAGCAGGAATACCACGACGTTACTCAGACTACCCAGACGCCTACACAATATGAAACACCATGTCCTCTGTAGGCTCCCTCATCTCCCTCACAGCCGTAATCATGCTGGTGTTCATTATCTGAGAGGCCTTCGCATCAAAACGTAAAGCCTTCCAACCAGAACTAACAAGCACTAACGTTGAATGAATCCACGGCTGCCCACCCCCATACCACACCTTTGAAGAACCGGCCTTTGTCCAAACCCAAGAAAGGAAGGAATCGAACCCCCATATGTTGGTTTCAAGCCAACCGCATAAACCACCTATGCTTCTTTCTCATTCAAGGGACGTTAGTAAAATAATTACATAGCCTTGTCAAGGCTAAATTACAGGTGAAAACCCGGTACGCCCCAACACCCACCATGGCCAACCACTCTCAATTCGGTTTCCAAGACGCTTCATCACCCATCATAGAAGAACTCGTAGAGTTCCACGACCACGCCCTCATAGTAGCCTTGGCTATCTGCAGCCTAGTCCTCTATCTCCTGACCGTCATACTAACAGAAAAATTATCCTCAAGCACCGTTGACGCACAGGAAATTGAACTTGTATGAACAATCCTACCCGCTATCGTCCTAATTTTATTAGCCCTCCCCTCCCTGCAAATCCTTTATATAATAGACGAAATCAACGAGCCCGATCTCACCCTAAAAGCCATCGGTCACCAATGATACTGATCCTACGAATATACAGACTTTAAGGACCTCACATTTGACTCCTACATGACACCCACAGCAGACCTCCCACTTGGCCACTACCGACTCCTAGAAGTAGACCATCGCGTGGTAGTCCCCATAGAATCCCCAGTACGAGTTATCGTCACCGCTGACGATGTCCTGCACTCCTGAGCCGTCCCAAGCCTGGGAGTTAAAACCGACGCCATCCCAGGACGCCTAAACCAAACCTCATTCGTTGCCACCCGACCAGGAGTTTTCTACGGTCAATGCTCAGAAATCTGCGGAGCCAACCATAGCTTCATGCCAATTGTAGTAGAATCCGCCCCACTCGCTAACTTCGAAAACTGATCCTCCCTATTATCATCCTAATCATTAAGAAGCTATGGACCAGCACTAGCCTTTTAAGCTAGAGAAAGAGGAGCACACCCTCCTCCTTAATGATATGCCACAACTAAACCCAAACCCATGATTCTTCATCATACTATCCTCATGACTGACCTACTCGCTGATCATTCAACCAAAACTACTATCTTTCACCTCTACAAACCCACCATCCAACAAAACACCCATAACCTCAGACATCACCCCCTGAACCTGACCATGAACCTAAGCTTTTTTGACCAATTCTCGAGCCCATCTCTACTAGGAATCCCTCTGATCCTAGTCTCAATAACATTCCCAGCCCTCCTCCTACCCACTATAGACAACCGATGAATTACTAGCCGTATTTCAACCCTTCAACTGTGATTCGTCAACCTCATCACAAAACAACTAATAATACCCCTAGACAAAAAAGGACACAAATGGGCACTGATCTTAACATCCCTAATAACCTTCCTCCTCCTGATCAACCTCCTAGGCCTCCTACCATATACATTCACACCCACAACACAACTATCAATAAACCTAGCACTAGCCTTCCCACTTTGACTTGCCACACTTCTAACAGGACTGCGCCATCAACCTTCAACTTCCCTAGGCCACCTTCTACCCGAAGGCACCCCCACACCCCTAATCCCAGCCCTAATCATGATCGAAACAACCAGTCTGCTAATCCGACCCCTAGCCCTGGGAGTACGCCTAACAGCCAACCTGACAGCGGGTCATCTACTCATTCAGCTAATTTCCACAGCTACAACCGCCCTATTCTCCACAATACCACTAGTCTCTCTTCTAACACTCCTAATTCTATTCCTCCTAACCATCCTAGAAGTAGCAGTAGCTATGATTCAGGCCTATGTCTTTGTCCTCCTTCTAAGCCTTTACCTACAAGAAAACATTTAATTCCCAATGACACACCAAGCACATTCCTACCACATAGTAGACCCCAGCCCCTGACCAATCTCTGGAGCAGCCGCTGCCCTCCTCACCACCTCCGGACTAACCATATGATTTCACTACAACTCTCCATACCTACTCCTCATCGGCCTTACTTCCACTGCCCTCGTAATAATTCAATGATGACGGGACATTGTACGAGAAAGTACATTCCAAGGCCACCACACACCCACCGTGCAAAAAGGCCTACGATACGGAATAGTCCTATTTATTACATCAGAAGCATTCTTCTTCCTAGGATTCTTCTGAGCATTCTTCCACTCTAGCCTAGCCCCCACCCCAGAGCTAGGAGGTCAGTGACCCCCAGTCGGAATCAAACCCCTCAACCCAATAGAAGTCCCTCTATTAAATACTGCCATCCTCCTAGCTTCAGGAGTTACCGTCACATGGGCCCATCACAGCATCACAGAAGCTAACCGAAAACAAGCAATCCAAGCTTTAACCCTAACAGTCCTACTAGGATTCTATTTTACCGCTCTCCAAGCCATAGAATACTACGAAGCCCCATTCTCCATTGCTGACGGAGTCTACGGCTCTACTTTCTTCGTCGCCACCGGATTCCACGGTCTCCACGTCATCATTGGCTCAACATTCCTCCTAGTATGCCTACTACGCCTAATCAAATACCACTTTACACCAAAACACCATTTCGGCTTTGAAGCAGCAGCTTGATACTGACACTTCGTAGACGTTGTATGACTATTCCTCTATGTATCCATCTACTGATGAGGATCCTACTCTTCTAGTATACTTATTACAATCGACTTCCAATCCTTAAAATCTGGTTTAAACCCAGAGAAGAGTAATAAACATAATCGTATTCATACTCACCTTGTCATTGACCCTAAGCATCGCCCTAACCACATTAAATTTCTGATTAGCCCAAATAACCCCCGACTCAGAAAAACTATCCCCCTACGAATGCGGATTCGACCCCCTAGGGTCTGCTCGCCTACCATTCTCAATCCGATTCTTCCTAGTAGCTATTCTATTCCTTCTCTTCGACCTGGAGATCGCCCTCCTCCTGCCCCTCCCTTGAGCTATCCAACTCCAATCCCCCACCACCACCCTCACCTGAGCCTCTACCCTCATCCTCATCCTTACTCTGGGCCTAATTTACGAATGAATCCAAGGAGGACTGGAATGGGCAGAATAGCGGAAAGTTAGTCTAACCAAGACAGTTGATTTCGACTCAACAAATTATAGCTCACACCCTATAACTTTCCCTATGACCTCCCTACACTTAAGCTTCTACTCAGCCTTCACCCTAAGTGGCCTAGGTCTAGCCTTCCACCGAACACACCTCATTTCGGCCCTACTATGTCTAGAAAGCATAATACTATCCATATACGTAGCCCTAGCAATATGGCCAATTCAAACTCATACACCATCCTTCAACATAATCCCTATCTTAATATTAGCATTCTCTGCCTGCGAAGCAGGCACCGGCCTAGCCCTGCTAGTAGCCTCTGCTCGGACTCACGGTTCCGACCACCTCCACAACTTCAACCTCCTACAATGCTAAAAATCATCATCCCCACAATCATACTGCTCCCCCTCACCTTCCTATCCCCAGCCAAACATCTCTGAACCAATACCACAGCACATAGCCTGCTAATCGCCTCTATTAGCCTCCAATGACTTGTCCCAACATACTACCCAAACAAGGGCCTGACCTTTTGAACCTCTGTTGACCAAATCTCATCCCCCCTCCTTGTCTTATCCTGCTGACTGCTCCCCCTCATAATCATAGCAAGCCAAAATCACCTAGAGCAAGAACCCATTATCCGCAAACGAACCTTCATTACAACAGTAGTCCTAGCCCAACCCTTCATCCTCCTGGCATTCTCAGCTTCAGAACTCATAATATTCTACATTGCATTTGAAGCCACTCTAATTCCAACCCTAATTCTCATTACACGCTGAGGAAGCCAGCCAGAACGCCTAAACGCAGGTATCTACCTCCTATTCTACACCCTAGCCAGCTCACTACCCTTACTCATTACTATCCTTCACCTTCACAACCAAATCGGCACACTATACCTACCAATACTTAAACTCTCACACCCATCCTTAAACAACTCCTGAACCGGCCTGGCATCAAGCCTAGCCCTCCTCCTAGCCTTTATAGTGAAAGCCCCCCTATACGGCCTCCACCTATGACTACCCAAGGCCCACGTAGAAGCTCCAATCGCAGGGTCTATGCTCCTAGCAGCCCTCCTCCTAAAACTAGGAGGATATGGCATTATGCGAATCACCATTTTAGTGAACCCTACACTAAACAACCTACACTACCCTTTCATTACCCTAGCCCTATGAGGAGCCGTCATAACAAGCGCCATCTGCCTACGACAAACTGATCTAAAATCACTCATTGCTTACTCCTCCGTAAGCCACATAGGCCTAGTTGTTGCCGCAGCCATAATCCAAACCCAATGAGCTTTTTCAGGTGCAATAATCCTAATAATCGCTCACGGACTCACATCCTCCATACTATTCTGCCTAGCCAATACGAACTATGAACGAACCCACAGCCGAATTCTACTTCTCACACGAGGCCTTCAACCGCTCCTACCTCTCATAGCAACCTGATGACTTCTAGCAAATCTAACCAACATAGCACTCCCCCCAACTATTAACCTAATAGCAGAATTAACTATTATAGTCGCCCTATTCAACTGATCCTCTATTACCATCATCCTAACAGGAACCACAATCGTCCTAACTGCCTCATACACCCTTTACATACTCCTCATAACACAACGAGGCATGATTCCATCCTACATCACATCCATCCAAAATTCCTCTACTCGAGAACACCTACTCATAGCCCTCCACATGATTCCCATAATCCTCCTAATTCTTAAACCAGAACTTATCTCCGGGGCCCCTATATGCAAGTATAGTTTTAAACAAAACATTAGACTGTGATTCTAAGAATAGAAGTTAAACTCTTCTTACCTGCCGAGGGGAGGTTAAACCAACAAGAACTGCTAATTCCTGTATCTGAGTCTAAAACCTCAGCCCCCTTACTTCCAAAGGATAACAGCAATCCAGTGGTCTTAGGAACCACCCATCTTGGTGCAAATCCAAGTGGAAGTAATGGATCTATCCTTAGTACTCAACACATCTATACTACTCACTCTAGTCACCCTCTCCGCCCCTATCATCCTCCCCCTCCTCTCCATAAACCTGAAAAACTCCCCAACTACCATCACAAGCACCATTAAAACCTCCTTTTTCATCAGCTTAATTCCTATATCTATTTACATCCACTCAGGTATAGAATCTATCACCTCCCTCTGAGAATGAAAATTCATCATAAACTTCAAAATCCCTATCAGCCTTAAAATAGACTTCTACTCCCTTACATTCTTCCCAATCGCCCTATTCGTTTCCTGATCTATCCTCCAATTCGCCTCCTGATACATGGCATCTGACCCCCACATAATAAAATTCTTCTCTTACCTCCTATTCTTCTTAATAGCCATACTCATCCTAATCGTCGCCAACAATCTATTTATCCTATTTATTGGATGAGAAGGAGTCGGGATCATGTCATTCCTCCTAATCAGCTGATGACACGGCCGAGCAGAAGCTAACACAGCCGCCCTTCAAGCTGTACTTTACAACCGTGTCGGAGACGTCGGCCTGATCATCTGCATAGCATGGCTAGCCTCTTACATAAACACTTGAGAAATCCAACAAATCTCCTCCCCCACCCCAATACCCACCCTCCCCCTCCTAGGCCTAATTCTGGCCGCAACAGGCAAATCCGCCCAATTCGGCCTCCACCCATGACTGCCCGCTGCCATGGAAGGCCCTACCCCAGTATCTGCTCTACTGCACTCCAGCACTATAGTAGTAGCAGGAATCTTCCTACTAATTCGAACTCACCCAATATTCAACACCAATCCAACCGCCCTGACCCTATGCCTCTGCCTAGGGGCCCTATCAACACTCTTCGCAGCTACCTGTGCACTCACCCAAAACGATATTAAAAAAATCATTGCTTTCTCTACATCAAGCCAACTAGGCCTGATAATAGTTACAATTGGGCTCAACCTTCCCCAATTAGCTTTCCTACACATTTCAACCCATGCATTCTTCAAAGCCATACTATTTCTATGTTCAGGATCCATTATCCACAGCCTAAATGGTGAACAGGACATCCGAAAAATAGGCGGCCTGCAAAAAATACTACCTACAACCACTTCATGCCTCACCATTGGTAACCTAGCCCTCATAGGAACCCCATTTTTAGCAGGATTCTACTCAAAAGACGCAATCATCGAAAACCTTAACACATCATACCTAAACACCTGAGCCCTCCTTCTAACCCTCTTAGCCACGTCATTCACTGCAGTTTATACCCTACGCATAACCCTCCTTGTTCAAACAGGCTATATCCGTATCCCTCCTCTAGCCCCAATTAACGAAAATAACCCAGCAGTACTCTCCCCAATCACCCGCTTAGCACTAGGAAGCATCACAGCTGGATTCCTCATTACCTCGTACATTATTCCAACAAAAACCCCCCCAATAACCATACCCTTATATATCAAAATCACCGCACTCATTGTTACAGCCCTAGGCATCATCTTAGCACTAGAACTATCAAAAATAGCCCAAACCCTAACCATGCCTAAACAAAACCACTTTTCAAACTTCTCTGTATCGCTAGGCTACTTCAACCCCCTAACCCACCGCCTAAACGTTACAAAAACTCTAAGCGGAGGCCAAAATATTGCCTCCCACCTAATCGACCTCTCCTGATACAAATTACTAGGACCAGAAGGACTAGCCACCCTGCAACTAAAAGCATCCAAGACAGCAACTACTTTCCACACCGGACTCATTAAAGCCTACCTTGGATCATTTGCCTTATCCATCCTCATCATCCTCATATCCACATACACAAACAACTAATGATCCCCAACCTACGTAAAAACCACCCACTCCTAAAAATTGTCAATGACTCCCTAATTGACCTTCCAACTCCATCAAACATTTCAACCTGATGAAACTTTGGCTCTCTTCTAGGCCTCTGCCTAATTACCCAAATCGTCACAGGCCTACTACTAGCCATACATTACACAGCAGATACTTCCCTAGCCTTCTCTTCAGTCGCTCATATATGCCGAAACGTCCAATTTGGCTGACTAATCCGTAATCTTCACGCAAACGGAGCATCACTCTTCTTCATCTGCATCTACTTCCACATCGGTCGTGGATTCTACTACGGCTCTTACCTTAATAAAGAAACCTGAAACACTGGAGTTATCCTCCTTTTAGCCCTCATAGCCACCGCTTTCGTAGGCTACGTCCTCCCCTGAGGACAAATATCATTTTGAGGGGCCACAGTCATCACCAACCTGTTTTCAGCCATCCCCTACGTCGGACAGACATTAGTAGAATGAGCTTGAGGCGGATTCTCAGTAGACAACCCTACATTAACCCGATTTTTCGCCCTACACTTCCTCCTACCATTCGTAATCGCAGGTCTAGCCCTAGTCCACCTCACATTCCTACACGAATCAGGATCAAACAATCCACTAGGAATCCCATCAGACTGCGACAAAATCCCATTCCACCCATACCACACTACAAAAGACATCCTAGGATTCGCACTCATACTCCTACTACTCACTTCCCTAGCGCTCTTTTCCCCAAACCTCTTAGGAGACCCAGAAAACTTTACACCGGCTAACCCTCTAGCCACACCTCCCCACATTAAACCTGAATGATACTTCCTATTTGCCTATGCCATCCTCCGATCCATCCCCAATAAACTAGGTGGAGTCCTGGCCCTAGCTGCCTCCGTCCTAGTACTCTTCTTAATTCCCCTACTCCACAAATCCAAACAACGCTCAATAACCTTCCGTCCTCTATCACAAATCCTATTCTGAACCCTAGTTGCCAACCTACTCATTCTAACCTGAGTTGGCAGCCAACCAGTCGAACACCCATTCATCATCATTGGCCAACTAGCATCACTTTCATACTTCACTATTATCCTAATCCTATTCCCATTGGCCAGCATCCTAGAAAACAAGCTACTTAACCTTTAATACTCTAATAGTTTATAAAAAACATTGGTCTTGTAAACCAAAGATTGAAGGCTATACCCCTTCTTAGAGTTTCACCCTCAGAAAGAAAGGAATCAAACCTTTATCGCCAACTCCCAAAGCTGGAATCTTCATTAAACTACTTTCTGACCACCCCCTAAACCGCCCGAATCGCCCCCCGAGACAGCCCCCGCACAAGCTCTAAAACCACAAACAAAGTCAACAATAACCCTCAACCCGCAACCAAAAACAAGCCCGCCCCCCGAGAATAAAACATAGCCACCCCACTGAAATCCACCCGAACCGACATCAAACCTGTACTATTCACTGTATTGCCCTCCGATATATAATCAAACAGCCCCAACACAACCATACCTGCCACAACAACCAACCCCAATCCTACCCCATAAACAACAACCCGTCAATCCCCCCAAGACTCCGGATACGGATCCGCCGCCAGCGCCACCGAATAAACAAAAACCACCAACATACCCCCTAAATACACCATAACAAGTACCAAGGACACGAAAGAAACCCCCAAGCTTACCAACCACCCACACCCAGCAATAGAAGCCAATACAAGACCAACCACCCCATAATAAGGAGAAGGGTTAGACGCAACCGCTAACCCTCCAAGGACAAAACACAGACTCAAAAATAGTACAAAATTCATCATAAATTCCCGCTTGGCTTCTCTCCAAGATCTACGGCATGAAAAGCCATTGTTACTAGAATTTAACTACAGGAACCCCCCCCCCTCCCCCCCCCGATTTTTTTTCAGGGTATGTATTACTTCGCATACTATTATTTACCACATCAGGCATTATATTAATGTAGTATGTTCCACATAACTTGTCATGCTCGTCCTTAATAATCTCAAACATTTAGTTCCCATAACGATGTATTCGGACCATAACAGATCTAGAAGCATTCTTGTTTCAGGTACAATAAACCCAAGTGATCCTACCTAATAGACCCATACAAGCGTCACCCAAGATCGAGTAATTCCCACCGTGCATAATGTCCCCTCTAGTAAACGAGGCAACTCCTGGTAACAACTATGATTGCCTGAGCCCATATACTCACATTAACCGATGTCCTCAAGCGCCCCCAAGCCAGAGAGCCTGGTTATTTATTAGTCGTCCCCCTCACGAGAAATCAGCAACCCGGTGTTAGTAATGTCCATAGACCTTGGCTTCAAGGGCTTACTTTCCCCCTACACCCTGTCCCTACTTGCTCTTTTGCGCCACTGGTTCCTTTTTCAGGGCCATAACTTGCTCGATTCCTTCCTACTTGCTCTTCACAGATACAAGTGGTTGGGCCTGCGTAATCCTCTGGTAACCTCTTAATCGTGTCACTGGCCGTTTTTCCTCTTTTTTCCTTTTTGGGGTATCTTCAATATGCCCTTCAAAGTGCGTAGCAGGAGATATCTTCCTCTTGACATGTCCATCACATGACCGACGTACGGACGGTGCACCTATAAACTACTCAAGTGTCATGGCTTCATGGATAAGGGCGTCTCATATCGGACTCTGATGCACTTTGCGTAGCATTCATGGCATCCGCGCTAATCACCTTTTAAGTAGCAGATAGTGTAATGCTTGCCGGACAGGATTTTATTTTTCCCACTTTCTAGGATTATCTTCCCAAAGCCAATTTTTTACCCTTTTTTTTTTTCTTTCTTTCGTTTCGTTAAAAATTCGTTAATTATTTAACAAAAAATTCCTACATTGTCCAAACCTTTAACCATTCATTTGCTTCGATATTTCTTCCTCTATATTTCCCCTATTTCACCATCACAATTTCCATTCATCACTTTCAAAAAATCAACAAACATTTTATACGATTACATCCTAATTTTTTCAAACCACCCCCTTTCGTAACTGCATTCATAGTCTTCCATTTTCAAACCAGTAAAATACACCCAAACTAAAAACTAAACAAAAATATGATCACCACATCATCAACAAACAACCATCACACCCC